GGCCAGGTTTAGAGCAGACAAAGGAAAAGGCTCAGCTCAGGCAAGCCCTTGGTATCTTGAGTTCCAAGAGAAAGAGGAAGCTACCTCTCTACTAAAGAGATTTGGAATGATTTGACTTTGAACTTTTTCCTCTACTTCTTTCTTCTTTTTCAACCCTTGCCATGAACAGTCCTCTCAGCAAATACATTTGACACCTATTGTAATGATAAAGGGCGATGAGCGCCCATTTCCTGACAACGGTACTGGCCATGTCGGGATCAAAGATTTCCATTTCTGACATGTAGCTATGAGGGAAATTCACGTTGACTGGTTTTCCCGCTATATGATACAAAGATTTCTCGAAATTGGATGCTGGGGAAATAGGAAATTCGGGGCGTTAAGGCGTTAAGTATAACCTCTTGTTTTTTGATGATTAGACAAAACAACCAAAATCAAATATGGTAAGAGAAGATCTATTCCTCTCTCTTACCTTACGCAAAACCTTACGCTAATTCGACGATTCTTTCTTCTGACCTAGTCAAATTGGGCTAAGTATAGAGCTCTTCTGAGCAGCGGAAACCCGACTTAGCTGATTTGGCATTACATGCTTTGCCGACTCTATAGCATTTCATGCTTAGCGTATTCTAATATCATACTTTTTTCTCATTCCTACAGGCTCGTATTCTAATATCGTATGAGAATAAGAGACTGATAGACCCTTTTGAGAATGATTACTGAGAGAATCTTTCTGATGAGAATTTAGCTCAAGAGGCCTCTTTATGACCGGGTAAAGTCGTTTTCTAGGGTATACGGTACTAGTTATCAGCTTCTCGGTAGAGAAATTCTTAGGACAAGAAAAGGAGCTTTAGCTTTTGCTTTTAACTATAGCTTTGACTTTAGCTTTTGCTTTTAACAACGAATGAGTTCTGATCGTGAGATCTATAGGTATAGGACCTACGGCTTTCTAGTTACGTATGAGCAAGCATATCCTAATTCCAGTCGAGTAACCCTTGTAGGGAGGGGCTTATCACAAACAGAGACTAAAGCAAGTCTTGGAGGCTGGTCTTAAAGATTAGAAATGGACTATGAAAGCAAAGAATGAAGCTAGTCTTTCTAAATACAGCTACTTTAGCAATATGCTTAGCACATGCGAGTCGAAGGAAGAAAAGAAGCCAAAGGCTAAGAAGAAGGCGAAGGTAAATGAGAATAAGAAAGACTAAGAGAGACTGAGTACAGTCTCACAAGTTATGGAAGCTCTCCTAAAAGATTCTCGAGACGCACGCATAGAAGTCGTAAGGAAGGAGTTGAAATAAATTACACGTAACTAAAATAATTATTTAAGCTACCCACATTATATATAACATAAGTGATAATTACATAAGAAAAGAAAAGAATTTCAAGGAACTGTCTTTCGCTTATAAAATCTTTGTGAGTTGATCGAGAAAGCAAGGACCCATAGAGCTTAGCCATGAGTGGATCGAAAAGGTCTCGCGAAGCCGGTAATCCTTTGTCCAAGATCCTCTCGGATTGTTGAAGAAGGAAAGAAAGAGGGAATTTATGCTAAACTCCTAGGGATTACACTGTAAAAGAGAGGTTTTCAGGCGTTAGAACTCAATAATGTAATTTTGAACTCTTCGTTTATGCTCGTTGGTTCATACTAAATCTGACTTCTTCCGATTCGACTTGATGAACAACAGCAACCGGTCCATTACCGTAGTCCCTGACCTTTGAAAGCAAAGAAGTCCCCTTGGCAAGTATGCATCTTAGACAAAGAACCCTGTGAGCTAGCGGCGGGAAGTATCTTTTTTGAGTGTGCTAGTTTCCAACCGGGTCAAGGGCGATGGGGAGAATACTATAATATGCTTTCGGGACATTCCTCTATAGGGTTTTGGAGGACTGTCTTCATCTAACTATAAATATCGTATAAAAGAAGAACTCTTACGCCCAACCCCCTCTCATGTCTTTCTTGGTTGGACCAACCCAACCGGTGATTTCCGACAAGTCTTTCTTCATTTTTCGAGCAAGAAGCGGAACTACAGGGATGAAATGAAAAGTGTTTCTTACGATTACGCCCAACAGCCCACTTGAGCAATTTGAAATAATCCCATTGATTCCTATGAAGATAGGAGACTTGTATTTCTCATTCACAAATCCATCTTTGTTTATGCTTCTAACTCTCAGTTTGGTCCTACTTCTGTTTTATTTTGTTACTAAAAAGGGAGGAGGAAAGTCAGTACCAAATGCTTGGCAATCCTTGGTAGAGCTTATTTATGATTTCGTGCCGAACCCGGTAAACGAACAAATAGGTGGTCTTTCCGGAAATGTTAAACAAAAGTTTTTCCCTCGCATCTCGGTCACTTTGACTTTTTCGTTATTTCGTAATCCCCAGGGTATGATACCTTATAGCTTCACAGTTACAAGTCATTTTCTCATTACTTTGGGTCTCTCATTTTCTCTTTTTATTGGCATTACTATAGTGGGATTTCAAAAAAATGGGCTTCATTTTTTAAGCTTCTCATTACCCGCAGGAGTCCCGCTGCCGTTAGCACCCTTTTTAGTACTCCTTGAGCTAATCCCTCATTGTTTTCGCGCATTAAGCTCAGGAATACGTTTATTTGCTAATATGATGGCCGGTCATAGTTCAGTAAAGATTTTAAGTGGGTTCGCTTGGACTATGCTATGTATGAATGATCTTTTCTATTTCATAGGGGATCCTGGTCCTTTATTTATAGTTCTTGCATTAACCGGTCTGGAATTAGGTGTAGCTATATTACAAGCTCATGTTTCTACGATCTTAATCTGTATTTACTTGAATGATGCTACAAATCTCCATCAAAGTGGTTCTTTTTTTATAATTGAACAAAAGCGAGGAGCGGAAGCCAGTCGACGGAGAGGAGCGGATATGAAAACGAAGGCTAGATTTTCTTTTGTCTCTTCCCCGACCAATTCATACCTTTTAGTGAGTAGTCGTCCAATTCCGGCCGGTATTTGCTCCCTTTCTCCGGTCTTACTAATTTGTAAAGATTTGAGATTCCAGGGCAACATCCTATTATTTTAATAAGCTTCTTAAGTTAATCGAGTAGCAGACTCTGATTTCAGTGCACGTGTGGAAGACAACTCTGTTTAGCCAGCAAGCATAGGAAAAAAATCCCCCCGGGGAACTTACTATTAATGCTAATCCATTAGTTCTAGCTCGAAGTTTGCCCTTAGCTGTCTCGAAGTTAGCTGCTTGGCATGAGTAGCTTGGGCAGTCTTAGTGAGTAGCTTGGCTTGCTCATGCGGGGCTTTGGAAAAGAAAGTCACCAGGGAATTCATATACTAATCTTATAATCCAGCTCGAGAAGTTTTTTTGTTTAAAAGTAGATCGGGAGTTCAAGCAGATGTTAAATTAGGGTGAGGTTGACTATTCGGCCACTTAGCTAAACGAAATCCTGAGTATCGACTGTCGTGTGAGTCTCGACCAATGTGTAGCTGCCGTTAAAAGGCTATAAGTAACGGCATTCTCAGCCGCTCAAGAGTCAAGAGACTGACTATCTCTCTCTTTACACAATTTCAGCAGAGTGACTACTGATTTCTGCTCGTAGTTCCTCTCTTGTTAGTGTACTCGTGATAGAGTACTCGTGCAACAGCGCTTACGGCTGCTCGTAGCTATTGTATGCATGGGGGTAACGAGATATTGATTGCACGGTAGTTAGGAGCGAAGACTTTCTCTCGCGGTAGTGCGCTTACGACGTGCTCGCACCGGTCGACTACAAGGCCCTATACCAAGGTATAGTACAGGTGGTGGTCTCTCACTGGGGCGAAGTAAACTAGTTGGGTCCTGACTCTCTGTCTCTGCATCCTGCCCGCTCTTTTTCTCTGACACAATACCAGTCTATTCCGGATCTTCGGAAGCCTGCCAAAAGTACTAAAGATGGAGGAGCGCTCCAGCGAGCGTCATATCGCTTCCAAAGATTTCGAACGATTCGTACAAAAAGGTACTCCTTTTTCCAATGACACGGAGCGGAGGAAGTGTATTAAGGTTGACGATTCGCTTTGTGCGGGCTTGCATCCGATGCCTTCCAGACAACTGCCTTGTCTAAGTAACCACGGAGAAGAGAGGAGATCAAAGAATGCCTACCCCCCTCACTCATAAATGCGGGTACAACAATAAGAACAAGGCGTAAAGCCCTTAATCAGCACGTAAGAAAGAGCTTCACGCAATTGCTCATCTCCTAAACGGGAAGCAACCAAAACCTTGTCGAGGCAAGATGAGATATGGGTCTCTACCTGAGAAAAGATAGAACAAATTGTCCGCTCATCGGTCTTGCGGGGAAATCAATCAACAATTGTTCGCTCAAAAGGCGGAGCCGCCATCATGGCTTTTGAAGTACTAAGGGGAAAGTTTCCACGGTGTTGGTCCTCGGACTGCCCCGGTAACTAGCGTTCCTTTCGTGCCAAGCAACTTCTACAGTTTTTTAATCACCGCACGTTTCAGTAATGGTTAAAAAAAAAAGGGACATACCCTAGTTCAAGCTGCTGGTTACTACCCGTGCCAAAACACTTCCCCCTTTTTGGTCTCATGCGAAAAGGGATCAGCTCCTTACCTTAATAACTTGCTTATCCGAAGCTAATCCTATGGCTTTGGGCGCAATCCATTGGAGCGAGTCAAGTCCCAAAGTCTACAGCAAGCACCCGAAAGTGGGTTTTTTTGTCGAGGAATGACTCTTGAATCCGAATCGATCAAGCTTAGGGAGAACTTTTCTTTATCTAATGTCGCGATAGAACCTTTTTTGATTCTCATGAGAGAAAGTACGAAAAAAACAACAATTGAGATGGAAACTTGTTCCGGCAAGCAAGCCATCCAATCCCTATTTACTAAAAAAAACATACCTGTTGAAGATTTATTTCCTTCGGAGCGGAGGTTTCTCTGCTTGCCATTCAAAAGTATTCGCTTCTGAAAGCTAATTCAGAGTTAGGGATTTTTGACCTTATTTCCCAGGGTAGGAGGTACTTGAAGACCGTGTCTTTAGCTTGAAGTCCGTCATCTCGCTTTCTGAGCTATACGAAATCGCGGATTGAGAGGCTCGCTAGCTTGTTACGACTGAACTAGCCCTGCCTTAGACGGAGACTGAATTGACTGCTAGATAGATGGTTAACTTTACTTTCCTTCGAAAGGGAGTTATAAACTTTCTGCGCTTGCTTCCTTCTGCCCGTGGGGCTGGGACTAGACCATTACCTATGACTTCGACAAGTAAACTTATCTTTCTTTGAGTTCGTTGCACTTGCATCGCGAGACTCCGTATCACCTTGCTGACTTTCTCCTTTGGCGATATTAACATATCACCTAACTCTAGAGCTGGCTCCACTCCGTTCCACTCACGCTGTTCGGGGAGTCGCGGGGGGCAGTGGATGGTAGCCTCGGTTTTCGCTCTATCTATTCTATTATCTTAGTGGCAGACTCGCGCTTTCTACTAGGCTAGGATAACTTCTTCAGTGCTGTCGTCAATAAGGCACAGGCAGGTCGGTGCTTCTTCAGCCCACGGATTGCGATCTATAGTGAACATCAATCTTTCCTGCGAGGACTTACCTATTAACAGACAGAAGAGTCTTGCAGCCTCCCTCGATCGAGACCTGACTATGAACCCTATCTTACCGCTTCCGCTTGAACCACCAGAACACTTGCTCCAACAATTAATTACATTGCCCGCTTTGTTTCACCGATCCACGGAACTTACTTCGCCTGGGCGTCATCTTTCCTTTCATTCACTAGTTGAGTACTTCCTCCTGTCAGATAGAAGCTTTTCAAAGGGTGCTTCGCTTCCACCGGGAGGATTTCCTTGATTGCTCCTATTCCACTACGGCTTTTAAACCTATGAAACTACGGCTATTTGCTCACTGACTCCTATTATTGAGATGGAAACTTTCCGGGTGCGCAAACGAATCACTCCCTTGGAATGCCTCTTTCGAGATTGGAGACTTCTGAAATATCAGCTATATCTGCCGACCCTGAAGTGTGACTTTCCTTGATTGATGAATTGCCCTTTCCGAAACCGTACGGTACGCGATCAATTAGTTATTCATCGAAGGTACTGAGGCGGGAAATAGAATATGGGTAAGATGGCGGAATGAAGCGACCTGCGCCAGTGCTTTTATCCCTTTTTTTAGGTAGGGGTAGCCCAATTGAATGCTTAGAAACCGCATTGAATGGACTTGTAGTATCATTACCCATTTATCGTGATCCAATTCGAAACTGAGCTTATCGGTGGAAAGATGTAGTGTGGCGAACAAAGGACTTCCGACTTGTTATTCATGATGAGGTTAGTGGACGAGAAAGAAGAGAATCAAGGCCGGACGAACCCATCCAGTGGTTTATCTCGCTACATGCCCATCGCCTCGGACCCTTATTTGTACACATCCGCTTCATCGTATGTGTAGATCATAGCCGAGTAGGTCCCTTGATTGCTCCTGTTGGTGATAGTAAGGTTGAACTATAGGAATGCTGGTGAACTAGAGTAATTATATGATTCCCCGTGGTTGAAAATTCATTAGTTTGTCCTAGTCTATGGGCGGGGGTAACCTTCTTTGTGCCGTAGGTTTAGTAGTAATTCGCTATGTCTCTGCTGCTGAACTAGATTAATCGATTGAAAACGAAGGAAAAGTATGGTTGGTAGTTTTTGGTAAAGTTTCGGAAGATAGGAAGCAGGCCATTGTTGAGCATATCTTGGGAATGAAGGAGACGCTAGTCTTACTCAGATGCCTTATTCAAATAGGGGGTGCTCCAATATACAAGGGCAGGTGTAGCATCTCCCTCTAATTGAAAGAATTAGAGCTAGTGGGTTACAAGGCATTTATCTCTCTCCGGCTGGAAGGATCAAACTTTGAAAATAAGTCATTTCTTTCTTACCCATATTTTTTATGCTTTCATTTCCATTTCAGGGAAATGTTTATCATCATCATGTATATGAGTTGTCTGGCGATCCAGAAAAGAAGACCTAGAACAGGATTGGTCAAAACAATGTGGTGGCCGAAGGAGACTGGAGTCAAAATCGTTATTCTTTTCCTTTCTTCAGTAGAATCCCCGGTCCAAAACGCCTACTCAAAACTAAGAGTAAGAGGGGGTAGCCGAATGATATCCCGAAGGGGTCCAATAAGACTTCCTTTCAAGTAATACAGGGACGGACTGATACTCTAACTCCCAATGCAGGAACAGGAATCTAAATGAAGAGGAGGGTTTCGAAACCCATTGAACCTCCCAATCGAATGAATCGTAACATTAGTAATGATCAACTTTACGGAGCCCTATCACTCGGTTAGATAAGAGAATTCCACCCCAGAACAAAAACTACCATATAATGCTATAGAAGCACGCACTTCTTCGTCCACAACAGCAGGCTCTTTCGGTCCTGGCTAGCCGGTCCAGTTCTCCAGTCAATACCTGCCAAAGAAAGAATGTACAATTTGTTGTATCAATGATATTACTCATCAACGAACTGCTAGTTGGAGAGGGAGGTCCATTACGCGTTAGCTACCTCTAGAATAGCCAGACATTCTTGGCCAGGTTTCAGAATGGAAGGAACTGAATTGGCCACGCACGATGAATGGATGGACAAGAAAAAGGATAGTCTAAGACTCTTCGATATGAATTTATACTAGGAATTCGGAAGAATCTTAAATGCTCCCGCTCTGCATGACAGGCGAGGTAGGATAGAGAAGAGGGTTGCCTAGATAGATGTTCTCTATAGGTATGCTATAAGTAGCTAACAGAATGCAATGCCTCCTTCTAGTGGCGGTCGGTCGAGCTGGAACTTGGCTCCGTGAGGGGGAAGAACCTTTACTTTTGCTTTAATTCTATTGGGTGGGAGGCATGGTGGAAGCCCAGCCCGCACCACACGTTCTCTGATTGAAAAGAAACTTTTTCTCCGCTCCGGGAATTCCAGCAGACGTGATACTGGTTCAGCAAACGGACTCAACATTTCACTTACGGAAACAGAAAGAGTGTTCGGGGATATTTGAAAAAGCCTTTCAGATACAAGAATAAAGGCGACCAACGGAAGCTCGACCAACCCTTGAACCTAACCCTCGGAACGAAAGGGCTTAGCTTTTTTCGGGCGCAGATGAAGAAGGCTAGGAAGAAAAGAGTCTTTCTGGGGCAACCCTCTTAAGTAAGTCCGTGTAATCTAGTTCGGAAAGATAGATAGTTGCCAAAAAAAGCTAGGGAAAAGGCTACGTCTCTTAAGAGCCAGGCCCACGCCAGGCGAGTTCAACTATGCGGTAGGAGTTCTGTTTCAACCAGTTGAATTTCCAGTTACTTTTTTTGAGTACGAGCCTGTTTCAAAAAAAAAGGGGATTCCTTACAGTTGGGGCCGAGCGAGGGAAAGATACTGAGCTGAGGCAGCAAGCTAGCCTATCGATCTAGTTGAAGTGCTTTTAACTGGAAGTTCTGTTAGAGCTATTGCGAGTTCCCCTAGAGGAGTATTTCAAGCCTAAAAAGATCTAATTTCATGTCCATCAACCCCTCTGACCTGACCTGAAGAGATGGCGAGAATCCTGTCTTTTTGGCTTAGCTTTTCCTGTTCACGACTCCGATCTTCTTTCATCAGCTCTTCTTGCTAACGTCTTCACTTTCAAGGGAGAGAAGGAACCCGAGCCAACAAGTCGTTCGGTTAGAAAGCACTGAAGGTACGGGGATAAGGAGCGGAAAGCCACTCGTTAACTCTTCCTTTCAAGTTTTTGCTTGGGGGAGTACTGAATCCGTTCTATTCTAAGGTAGGAATCGAGCCAAGCTAGCAAGGTAATGAGAAAGAAAGCAAGTGACCAGGCAGGGTTATTAAACAGATCAGCGAGTGTAATGCATATGAATGTACCCTAGCTCGTTAACGACTGCTCAAAACCGTAAACTTCGTTCTAGCTTTCTTTTCTTCAAAAGTTAGAATCCGAGACTACAAAAGTCAATTCAACGTCCTTACCTTAACCTTCCAGCTAAGCATGAACAGAGTGAAGAGTCGAAAGAGTGGGCCACAGACACCATAGGCAAGGTCACACCAGGGTCACCAAGGGAAAGCGAACCAAAGCTATCCGCGAGTTCCGAGTCGATTTTCACACGAGCTGAAAGAATAGCCATTTTAGTGGAATATGACTCTTGCAAGCAACCTCACCTTCCCAAATGATACTGATGAGGAGTCGTCACAGCTTCTCCCTCGGATCACTTACTTGGCTTTACAAAGCTCCCCATGGTCGCCTTCGATACCATCATCCCAACCAGTTATTCTTATACCCTTACTTCCCCATAGCCACTGGCTCACGACCTTTCGACTCTCGCTAAAGAAGAGAGGGAAATTCACATTCACCCTTAACTTCTCGTACCTCCCTTACTAAAACCCGGACGTGACTGAACTAGCCTCCCCTGTCCCAGGTGTGGGAATACTTAACCATATGGGCCACAGACATAAAAAAAAAGAACGAGAGGAAGAAAGTCTGACCCAAGCGGAGTCACGTCCGCTACGGACGAGACGCAGAGAAGAAAACTCTAATTAAATAGAAAGAACGGACGCGCATAGCTACACTAGAGGAAAAGCGTCCGCATCTTTGATTCCTTCAAAATAGACTCTTCTTTACTATCTTATCTCACATGACAACAACTCATTCCTGGAGAGCTGAGTTAAGAATGCTAATGCTTTGGTTCTTTCCTTTATATAGAGATATAGAGTTTTGGCATAGAACTTACTAAGGTAATGTATGTCCTAACTAAACTCAATCAAAGTCTCATGCTCCTACTCCTTTCTTTAGACAGAGTGATGGCATACTTTTCATTATTATAAGTGAAACCCTCTCGTACCGGATAGGCTTTTGGACTTGGAGCTCACAAATGCGCTGTTGACATGAGATAATGAGTTGTTTGAGTTTTTCTGCTGAAGTCGGAGAAGAGGATGGAAGAGGAGGTAGCAGTTCGTGCTTGAGTTGAATCAGTTGACAAAGAGCTCGAACCAGTAACTTCATTCCTGGGACGATGTAGGTGCCTAAGAAAGGTCATCTACTGCCGATGGAGTAAGCAGCGAAGGAGGTAGGTTTAAAGACGTGTTTATATAATTCGACCTGAAAGCTCGATTCCTACTAGAATACCAGATAAGGACTGTTTTCTAGACTCCCCCGCGCCGAGCTACGAGTAAAAAGGCCTACGTAACTTTTCCCGACTAATAGTGTTCTAAATCTCCGATCCCAACTAAGGGTTCTAAATCTCCCACTTCCCCCTTGCCAACTCGGTAGAGCTACAAAAAGGCAAAAGCAAGGGCGTTCAGGCTTTCCTTCTCAGATGGGGAATAAGGTAAGAGTTTTGGAATTATTTTCTTCCGGGAGCTTAAAAAATATAATAAGACCGAGCTTTCGAGAACTAAGATTTACAGCTTGGCTTTCGAAGGCGTTAAGGGAAGGCCCTCGAAGCATAGATCACTTTTCCAGCCCTCTTCTTGTCAAGGCAGTTGTCTTCTCTGAGTTCTTAGTTCTTCATTCTCCCCCCGAGCCTGAATAGGCTTTGTCTGATTGAATGACCTCTACCGCATTTTGATTGCTTTCCCCTCTATTACTGCAAGAAAAGAATGAAAGTTATCTTTTTTTTGAGCAAAGTCCCGGAGAAGTATGTATGAGAGTCTAAACTCATACTAAAAAGAGTTCTTTTTTATTCTTTAAGAAAAGAAAGGAAGGATAGAGAGGGAGTGTAAGAGGAAAGCATATATAGACAGTCCTATAGGAACTCTTATATAGACCTTCCTATAAACCCTCCCCCCCCAACAAGAACCCGGAGGACACTCACGGGGGCGAGGGCTCGTTACCAGCTCTATCTCACCACCCCTCCTCCCTACGGGGGGTTGGAGCGCAGACGAGCAGCACTGCGGGCATGAACGAGCGGAGGATCGATGAAATTGAGTCTTTCTCTTTTAGTCTTTAACTCACTCTTCCACTCATGTATGACCGTTAATACATACTCGGCAAACGCCCTCTATCCCACCGTAGGGAATACATTTAGGGTATGGAGCCGACGTCGCAGTATAACTTCGCTGCCCGTACTTCTTCCCAAGCAAAGTTACGGATTTCATAGTTCACGCTGCTTGGGGACCGAGCCGAGCATAAAGATAGAGATAGATCCCACCTTCCCTATAATTCGCCCGGTCTCGTGCGGGGCGCCCGAGGCAGTTCTCCGCTGTATGGGACGGACGGTTTTTCGGAACCTATCCGCCTTAACCCATTACCCATTCACAACTAGGGAGTTAGGGGCGAAGCTGACCTCAGGCAATGGCCGCCTTCTTGTTGCCTGTGTTGCCGTAGCTATGACTGTCGAAAGGTTCCCCCCTAAGCTTGGGAGTCTTCTATCTCACATAGACACATTTCACTTAGCGGCTTTATGAGCATCGTTCTAGTACCCATCTTTCCAGGATCCCTAGCTTTCTCCTCGGTTCAGCACTACACAGGTTATCTCTGACCATCACCTAGGATAATTCAGATAATCAAGAAAGATATCCTAAACTCAGGAATAAACATTAAAGAAATAACTTTGTATGCACGGACATTATCAGTGATGCTCTTATTGATTCTTATCTTAGACCTTTCGTAAGCTCACTCTTAGCTCTTCTTTAACTGCCATGCATGTATTTCTTTAGAGTTGTCTACCTAAGGTTAAGGTAAGACCCACGAGAAAGAAGGAAGCTAACGTAAAGTACAAGAAAGGAAGGACATACTAACTCACCGGAGTGGACCTCAGGACCGGTCTAGAAAGCCTAACTCCAAGGACAAGAAAGGAAAGAACAGGAGCAGGTAAGCAAGCAAGGCACATCGAAGTAAGCTATCGGTATAGAACAGCGGATTCTCTCTCAGGTGAATCCCCGCGGCTGATTCTATTGCAGCGAATCTAGCGGTTTCGCTTTATGCTTTATGCCATGTCTTCAAAATCTTCAAAACCAGTCGAGCAATTGACATCTGCATTCCTAACTACTTCATCTACTTCAGAGAAATATACTTAGCTACGCTATGATTTAGGTTATGTCCCCAGTTTCGGGAAGTTCCCCACCCCAACTGTTACCCTCAGGGAGAAGGAAGAGCTGTTTTACACTCCTATTAGTCTCAAAACTGAGCTATCTGCTAAAGGAAGAAGTTCGCAGTGAAACTCATACCTCTTTGTCGAGCTTCTAGCAGCTGTTCTATTGTCTGCTTCCGCTACTTATTCTGTGCTCCTATCCTTTATAGTATAGTCGAGCAGTTTTCCGCGCCTCTCCTTGAAAGAGGAAGATTCAATGAGATTAATCCCTTATGAGATTCCCCTCGGCTTAATCTTAATAAGGTGCGGTTCTCTTTCGCTTCGCACCTCCCTATCCCTATCGGTCGAGAAGTAAACTCGGGATAAGATAGGCTTCTCTCACGGTAATAAATCATGAGAATAAGCCATGAGAGTGAGTGCCAACTCTATGATCTTGAAAGGGTCAAGCCTTCTTCTTTCTCTTGCTTCGATTGGATCGGATAACTATCTTCAATAAAGAACTGTAAAGGCTGCTAAAGTGGAATCATTTCTTTACGGCTCGAGGGGAGGGCGTGAACGAGTCTGTCCGGCTTTCAGGGGGGTGCTCCTAATGATTGTTCTCTCTAGCATTTTTCCCAGATCGGACAAGCTCAGCTAGAGGAGCTTGACCCGTGCACTCAACCAGAGTTTGAGGCTGGAATTGACGAAGAGCCAAAGCACATCTTAGTCTTTGTCGTGTCAGGGCCCCACAACAACTTCCAAAGTCTCGTTCTAGCTCAATTGAAAGGCCTCGTGGAAGCCTTCCCTCGGCAAAGAGTGACTGAATGAACGAAGTGAATGAAGGAACGACTAAAGGAAGGAGTAAGATGACTGATTGAAGGAAGGAGTGAGACCTCCAACTAGGAGGTAGACGATTGACGGAAGGAAGAAGTGATAAGAGGAGGAGAGGGAAAGATGGCTTCCGTTCAATCCAAGGAATAGGCAGGCGATCATCTTTGAACGCTACTACGCATCCTCTACTGCTTGCCCTACTGTTCTGGTAGAACTAGGCTTTTGGCTGAACTAGCATCTTCTTCCAGTATTCTTAGCTTACTGTTTGCTTCCTGCTCTTGCCTCTCTGGCTGCCCTAACTATTTTACCTGCTTGCCTTGCTAGCCTTTACCTGTCTGCTCAAAAGCGAAATGAATAGCCAACTCGCTTAGCTTGTCTTACCCCTGGCATTACTCGCCAGAACAACTAATGTGCTTAGCCAATACACCAGCCACTCTTTCAACTCGCCACCTTCGAATTAAGGAGCTCCTACCATTTATCTTCAAAAGGCCAACCGCAGGAAGAAGACCTGCTGAATGCGAGTTCAATCACGAGGAGATGGGCAAGTCAAGCCTGCTAGTAGCCAGTATTCAAACTAGGGGAAAAACTCTTTCAGACTGGAGTTCCATAATCATAGGAAGAGGAGAGGGAATCTCATTCTCTTTTAGGTTGGAGGAAGAGAGGCTTTAACGCAATTCTTTGCCGCTTCCTTCGCTTCAAGGGATTGATTAAAAGTATTCTACTCGCGGCTTCGAAGACCTGCTCTTTTTAATTAAGGTCTTGCTCTCCTCTCTGAACTGTACGGATAGGATATCTTTGCTTTGCTCCCTCTTTTTCCTCCACTACTAAATCGCTTTCCTCCTTACCTTACAACATTGGTTCTTACCTTTAGGTTACTAAATGGTTCTCTTCGCCGCATGAGACTGAAACGAGTTCACTCCTTCCCTATCATGGAAGTTAGCTCAAAACCTTATCTTCTTTCTAGCTTGGTAATCCCTGTTATAAGAAGTTGAAAGAACGTTTTCACTCGGCCTTTTCCATGAAGCAATGAAGGAGTTGCTCGACGGCGCTCATCTGTCTTTTCGAAAGCCTTAGCGCCGCGCCCTACTCAGAACATAAGAGAAATAGGGTAGAACCGGGCAGAAAAAGTCTCTTCTCCGGGAAAGTCGGGAAGTAGACTTGTTTGTTAGTCAAAGTAAGGTCTTTTTTGAATCACTGGCATTTGAATGAATAGGAAAAAAACTTTCAGTGCCTTCATTCCGCACTTGGTCCCTCTCGTATTCCCCCCAGCTATAGGGGGTTTCCAGAGATTGACTCTATACATGATATTCCTGAATACAGTAAACTCCCCGTGTACCAACGTCCCCACTCCGGTATCCCCAAAGTCCGAACTCTTTAAGCATTCGTTTACGTAAGAACTCTCTTTTCTGGGTGGGCTTTCTTTGATGTCGAGATTGATGGCTTACGGACCGGCGGAAATTTCAGTGATCAATGAATGACTATAGGAACTAGGGCCAAAAGAGCAGAGCAGACTAGCCTCTGGGAGAGAAGGCCAATGAAGAAGGCATAACCGAACCCGAACTCGTAGACTACTTCTCTTTCATATAGCGCTATTCTTTCTGTTGATCTTTTGGGGTAGGATCTCTTTTTGTTCGGCCACTTCTAGGCAGCAGGGGCCAAGTGACGTGATTGTACGCGAGCCTGATACTGGACGAAGCGCTTACCAACAGGCTCTCTCTGAGAGTGGCATGGTCAACAGAGGAGTCAACCAATGGGTAGAACGGAGCCCGCCTCAACGGGAAGCAAGGAAGTAGGCCTACCCGTCGTCCCCAGGAAATTCATTGGAATCGTCATGATAGGCACAACCTTCACCTTAACTGGCGCTGCAACGGAGTACAATAAACTATTCAAAAAAGAAAGGTGGTTTACCACCCTTTTTCAAAGCCTCCATGTAGTTTTTCTTCCCGCGCGGACGATCGATTGTTAATTGTTGTAAGTACTGGTTTGGATTGTTAGGACCAACATCCTTTCCGGTACAGTTGTTTTTTAGTTAACAGAATGGTTTAGTTAAGACTTTAGATAAGCCAATGGAGTAGCTCGTCTCGTCTCATAGTATGAATAAGAAGCAAAGTCAATAGTCACTTCAATCGGCATAATAAAAATAGGCATATTAGGAAGGAACAGGAGAGGGCTAGAAGCTACTCGTTCGTATTGGGAACCACCACAGAAAGCCTCACAACACCCGAAACTTCCCACTCCTATGAGAATGATGACTAAACCCGCTAGAAGCTCGTTAAAACGTGAAAAAACTTCTTCTAATCCACTCGAAAAAAGGTACCTAAATCCTATTCCATGGTGTTAAAGAGCGCTGAGAGCTCATTTTTTTCGTCGATAAGCTCGTAAAACAAGGTTACTCTAATTCCAAAGCCGGGAAAGACTCGTTTTTTCCCTTTACAGCCTTCGTTTCTGGTTCGATTCTTTGGTTGCGAAGGTTATGAAATAGGAGATCCTATTTACAACTGATTTACCCGAAAAGACGAGATTAGGAGATTAATTATAGACCAAGAGAAGGGCTAGCGTTATAGACTTAGATGACTTAGAAGCTGCTTACTTTGAAGCGGATTTAAAAACATAATTTGAATATTTTTTTTTAACATAAAATCGGACTTTTTTTTTCAGACTTTGAAGATTGAAAATCGGGCTTTGAAGCAGACTTGAAAAACTTTCTTTTTTCAACAGTTGGCTCGACTTATTGGCTTTGGCCGCTCGCTGGTTGTCGGGTCAGATTCCATAGATGTCTATTTAGATGTCGATTTCTTGCTTTCGGCTTCAGGTGCTATTTCAATGTTAGATCAGTTTCGGTTTCAGTTGAGGTTGAGGATCCGATTGTGATTTCTGGTTCCATACCTACCAATTAGTGGAGATAAAAAGGCTCTGGAAGAGGTTGCCTAGATTCAGAATGCTTTCTTTCCTGCATGACCCGAAGGGCGAATTTCCATAGATCAGAGCTGACCTACGAACAATAATTGTTGATGGAAAAGAAATAGATGGAGAAGAAGATACCTCGATGGTCTTACCAGAACTCGCTGACGGAGAAGGAAGGCTGGCAGCTGGTGATGGTTGGTCAAGTTCATCTGGTGCTGCACGAACCAACTCACTTTTCTGAGTGTATCACTTCCCAAACAAATGGTCAGAGTGGCCCAAGTCATCACTATCATCACCACTCTGTGGTGCCACTGACGAAGAACAGGTCTTCCCAGGGGCACTACCGAGGGAAGAAGAGAGTCTCACATCTGTACTGAGATTAGGCAGTGCATGAGGAGGATCATGCAGAATACAGAGACTCATCCTCCACGAATGTAACATGCCGAAAGATATGAAGTCGTACGAGGATCAAAGCATCGCCGGGGAATACCCGAGTAAGATGCAAAATGCTATATGAACAGAACAATGCGCCTTGGGAGATAATTGATCTCGGAGTGAGTCTGGACACAAAGCACTTGCACCCTCATGAAAAATCTCCCATGGAATCTTGCCTTTATGATAGCATCAGATGGAGTTCTGTTGATGACATATGCTGCTGCTGGCTTCAGCCCATAAGTACTTAGGTACATGCATTTGAAGCATTTGGCTAGAGCAGCAATAGGTGCCTGTTTTTCTTTTCCTTTCTGCTACTCCATTTTGTTTCGGTGTGTAAGCACAGTATCGTAAATGTATAATCTCATTAGACGAGATAAACCTCTTAAACTCAGTAGAGACATATTCACCTCCTGAATCAGATCTGAAGACCTTGATCTTACATTCAAACTTCTTTTCCACTTGCCACTTTAAATTCCTTAAACCGATTAAAAGCTTTAGATTTGTGCCGTAGCATACCTGGTACACCGAGAATAATCATCTATGAAGGTGACATAATAGCTGTACCCAGAGAGAGACTTGACAGGGGCTGGCCCCCTTCCATCGGAATGGATCAAATCCAGAGGAAATATTCTTTCTTTATTATTATGTTCCATGAATTCAACATCTTTGCCTTGTTGGCAGCTAGCTCCAGCAAAAAAAAAAAATTCTATTTTTCATCTAAAAAAAAAGGCAAGAGTTGATCAGCACCCGTAGATCAATTTGCATGTCAAAATCTGTGGTGCCAGAAGAATGCCGACACAAACTTTCCTTAGATTCTGGCTTTAGCAGCTGCTACTAATGCAAAAACTTTTTCATCCTCCAAGCCCACCTCCTGGTTGTAATCGCTCCCCATGCTTCTTCCCTCTAGCTATCATTCTGCCCGTCTTTAGGTCCCGGGTAAATTCTTGCATTTGAAATCCTTGGTAACTTTACGTAAGGCAGAAGTTCTTTACTTTTGCAACCGGGAACTGAAAGTTTTCCAAGCGTGGTAGAAATTGATGCAGTTCCTATATGGGAGATTGGGAGAGGGCTCTATACGAGCGCCTGTGTATACCATGCAGTTACCTCTGTACGGAATCATACCTAGCTGGTTTTCAGGCTTGTCTGTGACATGATTGGAAGTAACGGCAAGGGGTTCCACAATGGATCTGAGGAGGAATTCACAGGCAAGTTCATGTGAAAGGCTTTCCTGCTGCCTTTTATTTAGTGGAAAGCAGAAGCGGTGATAGCAGTTAAGGGCATCTTACGAGCGCCTTTCTTTCTTTGCCAGGAGAGGTGGCCCAATCACTAATAGATCCGAGATCTCTTTCTCCACATTCTCTTCTC